CCAAACCATGGATAAATCCAAGCGAACTTTTCTTAAATCCAAGCGATCTTTTCGTAAGCGTTTGCCCCCGATCCAATCGGGGGATCGAATTGATTATAAAAACATGAGTTTAATTAGTCGATTTATTAGTGAACAGGGAAAAATATTATCTAGACGAGTAAATAGATTGACCTTGAAACAACAACGATTAATTACTATTGCTATAAAACAAGCTCGTATTTTATCTTTGTTACCTTTTCTTAATAATGAGAAACAATTTGAAAGAACCGAGTCGACCACTAGAACTCCTAGTCTTAGAGCCAGAAAAAGATAGGTTTACTCTTTATTCACTTGAATTCAAATCCCCATCCGAACTCAAACGCGGATTTCTATTTTGTTGGAAAAATCCAAGAATCCGGATTGAATTCTTGTGTCGTAAGAAAAAAAAAGAATAATCTGGGAAGAAGAAATTTTTTTAGTGAACGTGGTGATTCATATTTATTTTGACTACTTTATTTTGACTACTTTCTCATATTTATCATATTCTTTCTATTCATTTTTATTCGACCTTCCCGGAGTTCATTCTCCGGGCAACTCCGTTTAACCGGTGGATTCCTTCCAACTTACTTCTTTTATGATCTCATTGAAAATCATATAAAGACAATTCCTATTTGATATAGCTATTTGTGCAAGTATTTTACGATTAAGAAGCAATTGTCTCTTGTACAGATCATTTATGAATCTACTATAACTATAGCATACCCCCCTTTCGCGAATTGCTGCATTTATTCGAGTGATCCACAAACGACGAAAATTGATTTTTTGCCTATCCCTATCCCGATGAGCCGAAACCAAAGCTCTTATCTTTTGTTGAGTAATAGTTCGAGTAAGTCTTGAATGAGCCCCCCGAAAGCTTGATGCAAATAAACGAATTTTTGTTCTACGTCTCCGAGCGATATATCCCCGTCTAATTCTGGTCATTGAATAAATGAAACTTTAACGAATAACTAATCGATTTCCTTTCTTTCAGTTATTCTTTTGCCCCTTTCCTAGTATATGAATAACAAAACGGATTTTTCCAATGTATAAACTAATAATTCCAATGGCTTTGGCTACTATAACCTTCCCAACCACAATTTTTCTTTTTTTCGAGGCATTTCACCTCGAAATACGAAATTGTACTATACTAGGTATTAAAAAAGAAAAGTAATGATAAAGAAATAGTGGATTCCATCGTTTCTATGGTTACTTCTTAAACGGTGAGGTCTTCTCTATACACCGGAGCCTTTACTTCATTTAATCAATGTTATTGCTAACTTGTATAGTTCACATTCTTCGGCTCTACCCATGAATTATCCAGTAATAGGTCTTTCACAACGAGCTCTACCTATACAGTAACGGTATTTAATTATGAAGATTGGCTGGGTAGCTGACCCTGTTAGTCCGTTCTTGCAAGAGGGGTTTATTTTAACTAAGATTTCCTCCGCTTAATGGATAACCATTTGCTACCAATGGAGAATTGCTTCTCATCTTGAATTGAGGTGAGTGGATTTACACCAACAGAAACCATAAATTTCATACACAATAAAAGGGATATCATCGATTTTTAGATAGGAAATGTAGTTCGTTTTTCCGGTCTATCCTATTTGATCATTGATATTCGAACATTGTTCTCTTTCCTTTGTTCTAGTTCATGATCTGAACGAGTCGCACATACACCCTAGTACATGTTCCTCGACGCTGAGGGCATCCCCGAAGCGCGGGGGATTTTGTGACATTTCTAATTGGCTGTCTTGTATTTCTAATAAGTTGTTTAATCGTTGGCATGTTGAATCATATACATAATGGGCTGGTTTAGATCGATCCTAACCGGATGATTATGAATTACTTTTATTCAATAGAATATAGAATAATAAAAAAAGTCATAGAATATTAATATTAAACTCGGCAGGGTGAATTTCAGAATTGACGTGAAATCTAGGTTATTGTCATTCAACCGCTACAAGATCAACAATTCCATAAGCTTGGGCCTCTGTTGCTGACATAAAAACATCTCTTTCCATGTCTTCGGATACAACCCATACGGGTTTGCCCGTTCTTTGTACATAAACCCTTGTCAGGGTTTCACGTAGTTTCAGCAGTTCTCCCACTTCCAGGATGAATTCTCCCGTTGCTACTTCAGAAAAAGAACCAGCAGGTTGATGGATCATTACCCTGATAATATAAGATAATAAAAGGATTCTCTATTTTTCATGATATGAGGGGAAGATACAAAGAAAGATAAAAGAATAACAAGAAAAAAAGATAGAATCGAACAACCGTACGGGCATTATGCATTGCATACGGCTCTACAATAAAATTGACCCTTACCTTCCATAAAATAAAGAAAAAAATAGGATCGATCAGACCCCGATCGGTAAATGATCAACTTACCACCCTTCCTTTCAGAGGAATTCAAAAATACTATGATGGCTCCGTTGCTTTATATATTGATTATATTTTTTTGTCTGTTATTTGTCTG